ATAAAATGATATAACCCATTTGTCCTTCTACAGAAATGCTTGACTTGATCTTGATACGGAAGAATAAAAAAAAAACTCTTTTTTTATTCATTGACAGATTGATTATCAATCAATTTGACAATAACGAAAAAATGACTATTAATCCATGCTCCTCTCACTAAAGTACATGTCTCCGCGCATATCAATTTATTACCCGCGTCTCTGTCTGTTAGAATATGACAATTCGAATCAAAAATCTGCATAGAAAGGTTTGAAGGAAATTAAATCAACAACATATGTTGTACACTTTATTTCCCTGGGATTGTAGTTCAATTGGTCAGAGCACCGCCCTGTCAAGGCGGAAGCTGCGGGTTCGAGCCCCGTCAGTCCCGATGGATCCAATCCAAATCCAATAAAAAAATACATCAATTCATCTCTTCCTTTCCTGTGAAAGAGAGAACAAATAAGATAACTGAATTTTATTACAAACGGGATCTCTCTTTTTTTTTTTTTCACATTTTTCATCAAAAAAAAAATATGGGAATTTCAATTACTTCAACGAGTACTGATTGATGGGAGAAAGACATATGTGACATATGTGAATTACCACAATTATTGGTAGCATCATATTCAGGATTCGAAGGAATACCGTACTGGGTCTAGCTTTTTTGATTACGCCCGATTTTTTTAATGGAATAGAGTACTATACGTTTCCGGGAAGCACATACACAAAGGGAATTTGGACGATACAAAATCAATTTAACATAGTCAACTTTGATCTAATTTTTCGTCTTAAAGCAAAAAAAATATATCCGTGCTATTGTTTGCTTGAGTTTGTTTATAACCAATGTGAGGGTAAAGGTAGTCTGATGAGACTTCATCAGATGATTGCATTGGACAAGAGGGCAGTAGATTATAGAAAAGAAAGAATGCAAAAAATTATAAATCAAAAAAAGTAAAGAAATTCTTGATTGCATCAGGAATCCCATTTTGTTTCAATTCGGTATGGATAAAAGATCTTCCTATGTTATACTATTCAATTCTCGACGATGAATCGATTTGATAGCTCCGATATTGTTATTCATGATATTTTAATACGATTCGATATCATCGAGATGCAATGCATCCCATTGAATTTACAAGCGAAACATTTATCATCTCTATGGGATTAAATCCCGAGTTATTGCGAATAAAAAATGAAACGATGAGATTATGGAAGTAAATATTCTCGCATTTATTGCTACTGCACTGTTCATTCTAGTTCCTACCGCCTTTTTACTTATAATATACGTAAAAACAATCAGTCAAAGTGATTAATTTGAATTAACCTTGACTTTTTAGTTCTTATCAATGCTTGAAGATAAGAAAAATGAAAAGGATGAAAATTTGGCGTCTTAAATGAAATTGGCGGACTAGAATTATCAGTATTCTATGAGAGAAGTATTCTATGAGATCCGATAGTATGGTAGAAAGAAATATATGAATCCTTCTACCATACTATCTATTATTGTTATTGAAGTGTATAAAATTGTACTGTATAAAAATAGAGGTTGAATATAGATCAATTTGAATATAGATGAATCTACAATATATATCTTTCTATTTATATATAAATATCATATCAATTACATATATGTAATGTTAATATAATATACATAGTGGCCCAATTCTATTTCTTTTTCTTTGCTTCATAATTCATGTTGATTCCAATGAATATGAAATGAAATAATCGAAAGGCCACTAATCCTTTTTTAGCATTCGAAAGAAGTAATTGATTGAGCAGTTGACAGATGATCCAGGGGTTCGGTTCCGTGGGAACTTTTTATCTTCGGATTTCGTTTCGAAAAGAATTAGCAAACCCCATCTTTAACGTTTGAACCATGATATGAAATGAGTTCCATAAAACAAGCATAAATCCTATTTTGAAAATAACTAAAATACTAATAATAATAAATAAAACAAGTGGTAAGCACGTAATATGTGGGTGACTACCCCGAGGTACTATCTTATTATGAGGTAGTATATTATTATGCGTAGTATCTCATTGGACAATCACTATGTCTATGTTCTTTCGTGTCGAAAGTATGTATCCACTTAAAAACTTATAATAATAACAGAACTCTTTTTTTTTTTTTTTACTGTTCAAAAAAAAAAATCAAAGAAAAAAAGTTTTGCAGAACGATCTATAAAATAAAACAAAAACAATCGATACAGTTTGATTCTTCAATTAGTAGTACTTCTAGAGTCCACTTCTTCCCCATACTACGAGTGAAAGAGAAAATGTAAAGACTACCATTAAAGCAGCCCAAGCGAGACTTACCATATCCATGTGAATTATGTCCCCTATCTCTATGAATATAAAAGAATTATTCCATTATTGCTCACTAATAATTATTATTCACTAATAATAGTGGAATCACTAGCGCATAGTCAAAAAGAGATTCGGGCACAACACCATTGATGAAACAATCCAAAAATCGAATTATAACAAGTTATTATATGATTTGTAGTATAAGCGAAAAAATTAAGCACAAATAAATAAAAGAGGCAGAGAAACTCTTGGAAGTATCAAAGGAGTGTTAGTAACATGTAGGAATAATAAGACCTAGTCTTTCTTTTGTTGCCCTGCATTTCATTACATTAAGTAAAAAGTCTAAAAATAGAGAATCAAGATAGATCACTATCTATCACATACCCCTATTATTCCTTTCTCATTTGATCTAATCTTTACTGTCTCCCGATTGTTTCATAGAGACAATCGGGAGATGGGATGGCCTATTACATGCGTGACTAGAGCTTATCGAGAAGAAAGAATTTATTTTTTTAAGATTAAAATAAAAAAAAAAAGCCAATTATCCATTCAATATAATATTGATTGAATGCTCGAGCACTCAGATACTTTCATGAGTCCGTATATCGTATATAAAGTATCTTCCTCCTTTCCGTAACTAAAAATGAAATTCGATTCCCTAATTCAAGACCCAATCAGTAGACACTACATTAGTAGTCGAAGGGCTATCATATCAAGATTTAACGATTATTTTTCATTAATCTACTAAATTCTTGAAACCTAGACGCAAGGATTTATAGCATTTTAGAGAACCCCAACGATGCTTAGAATCAAGCAAATCTAAAGAGGCTTTTTCTTCTGCTTACTTCTGCTGGAAAAAAAATGATAAAGTTATATCAGCAAAACATAAGAAGGTATTTCGATTCTTTTGTTTGTTGATGAGGCGGCACCCGGATTTGAACTGGGGAAAAAGGGATTTGCAGTCCCCCGCCTTACCGCTCGGCCATGCCGCCAAAACGATACAAAATATTGGATTGGCTCTATCTCTTCGATTGATAGTATCTTACAACACACAATATCTAAAACAAAAAACCGAAAAACTTTGCTTTCTTTTTCTATTGAAAGAAAATAAAAAATAAAATGGGGATTTTCGGTCACAAAAGAAAAAATTCAGGACAAATGGGAACCGTTAACTTTAACTATTGACTGTGAATTCATAAATGATTCTTGGATTTAAATTGAAAATTCGGTTTCCCTAATGATATAAGAAAAAAATCCCCAAATTGATACCTTAATCTAACTAAATCAAAATTGATAGATAACTAATCATTACTAATCCGTATTGATTCGTTTCCATAACCATAAAAAAATCCTTCTTAATTAAAATTATAATAGCGATTATGAGTATATGTAAACCCCAGAACATAAACGATTACTATTATCTAAATCTAATTGGGTATCTTATCTATATAAGATGCCTATAGGAAATTTTCGGAATTCCATTTTTACAATTTTTTTTTTAATTATCATTAAATAGAAAATAGAAATTTGGATAGAGTCTGACTGTGGTGTCCCCCATAGAACTGTAATAAAGGAGTAGATATATATAACTATATATATATCTGCACATGTTTATTAATAAATACAAGTCTTCATACATACTTCAATCGTATTCTCCGAATTCTACTAAAAAAAAATATAGGTATAGGTAAAATATCTCTCTTCTATTCTATGCGAATTTTTTTTTTAACAGTGGAATCCACGAAAAAGTTCCATGTTGTTAAAAAAATACAAAAAAATTCTATATTGTTTCTGCAGATCAAATCCCGAATCTATTTATAGTACCCAATCGGATTGGAATATCATAATAATGGTAGAAATTGACTCATTTTTGTTTTGATATAGATATTATATACAAAACTCCATAAGTCTAAATAGAATTTACTAATTCCTTTGTATTTCATTTGTAGTTGTTGCAAATTCAAATTTTAGTATCAAAGTCTCTTTATTCCTACGTTCATATGTATTTCATGCATTACATCTATTACACCTATGGAGTTAGGTAAAATTTCATGTGATTCAGTAAACATAATATAAATTCCATCATTGCTAGATCGATCCATTTGATGATGAATAAGCAAATAATGGGATTTTTTTTTTATAAATGGGAAATAAATAAAATGCTTGGGGGTGGAAATGAGAGAATGTCTACAATACCTGGGTTTAATCAGATACAATTTGAAGGGTTTTGTAGGTTCATTGATCATGGCTTAACAGAAGAACTTTCTAAGTTTCCAAAAATTGAAGATACAGATCAAGAAATTGAATTTCAATTATTTGTGGAAACATATAAATTGGTAGAACCATTGATAAAAGAAAGAGATGCTGTATATGAATCACTCACATATTCTTCTGAATTATACGTATCCGCAGGATTAATTTGGAAAACCCGTAGGGATATGCAAGAACAAACAATTTTTATTGGAAACATTCCTCTAATGAATTCCCTGGGAACTTCTATAGTAAATGGACTATACAGAATTGTGATCAGTCAAATATTGCAAAGCCCCGGTATCTATTACCGGTCAGAATTGGACCATAACGGAATTTCGGTCTATACCGGCACCATAATATCTGATTGGGGAGGAAGATTAGAATTAGAGATTGATCGAAAAGCAAGGATATGGGCTCGTGTGAGTAGGAAACAGAAAATATCTATTCTAGTTCTATC